CCGTGACATTTTGTACCCAAAACAAACGCGCTACCAAACTGCGCTACATCCCTTTCAATTGGTCTACAGTGTCATTGTAGAGAATCCCTGCCTTGTTTTCCACATCTTTATTTCCTACATTGATATACACAAACTATCTTATCATTTCTTCCTTCTTCCTTTTGGTCTCATATATCATATAACAAACATATAATATGGTAAAAGACTTATATAAAGTATGAAATAAATATGAAATCTACCACAAAAAATTAATATTTTTTAGGAATTTAAGGCGGAAATGGACGTATTTTTTTCTTTAAATAAATATCTATTTTGTACATTTCAATTTGAATTAGGAACTCCGCGTACAAGTGGTAAGTCATTAACTACATATACACATCCGGTCATATATGTATTACCATTAGGTATTACAAATTACAATAAAATTACAATAACGAATACAGAAAGAGGAGTTTTTAAAATGCGAGATCTAAAAACATATCTCTCCGTGGCACCGGTAGTAAGTACTCTATGGTTCGGGGCTTTAGCAGGTTTATTGATAGAGATCAATCGTTTTTTTCCGGATGCGTTGATATTCCCCTTTTTTTCATTCTAGCTATTGATATGGGAAGGGGGAAGAAGATTAGAGATACAATCAAATATCTGTAACTAATCCCTACCCCTCCCTTCTTTTTTTCTTTGTTTTTTCTTTTTTTACTTATTCTTTCTAAAAAAAAAAAAACAAAGAAAAAGCGGTTTCACCCTCAGTGAAACTATGAACTCGGGCTCAGGCTCAAATTAAATTAATAATAGAACGGAAATGCGGTGGTTGGGGCAACAATATCATACAAGATACTTAACTGAAAATGAAATACTGTACGGCAATTAAAAATTATAAATATAGTTAGAAATCATTATATTACTTATTATTTATTACTATATTGATTGCAACAAAATATTTCTTTCATAATTTGATTTCGAGTTACCTGCTTCTATTTTTGTGTCCTTTCTTCTTCCTTGCTTCGGGTCGGAAAATTAAAGAATTGAGTGAATCAAAAACCAAAGGAGGTTCATGGCTAAGGGTAAAGATGTCCGAGTAACGGTTATTTTGGAATGTACCAGTTGTGTTCGAAATCGTGTTAATAAGGAATCAATGGGCATTTCCAGATATATTACTCAAAAGAATCGACACAATACGCCTAGTCGATTGGAATTGAGAAAATTCTGTCCCTGTTGTTACAAACATACGATTCATGGGGAGATAAAGAAATAGATCGAACCGATCGCTCGTGTGTCAGTCTTCCAAGGAAGATGAAAAATTACATATTATATATAACAATATATATATATAATTTTTTTTAATTTTTTTTTTTTTATTTATTTAAATAGAAACAAATAAATATAAACAAACCAAATCCTATTTCGATCGGATCAAAGATGATGTAGAATTAAGAAATAGGATTGGGATTTTCAGGATAAGGAATAAACAAACCATGGATAAATCCAAGCGAATCTTTCTTAAATCTAAGCGATCTTTTCGTAGGCGTTTGCCTCCGATCCAATCGGGGGATCGAATTGATTATAGAAACATGAGTTTAATTAGTCGATTTATTAGCGAACAAGGAAAAATATTATCTAGACGGGTGAATAGATTGACCTTAAAACAACAACGATTAATTACTATTGCTATAAAACAAGCTCGTATTTTATCTCCGTTACCTTTTCTTAATAATGAGAAACAATTTGAAAGAAGCGAGTCAACCGCTAGAGCTGCTGGTCTTAGAACCAGAAAAAAAATAGGTTGACTCTTCAATTGAATTGAATCAAAATAAAATTCCAATCCAAACTCAAATGCGGATTGACGTTTTTTTTTTGTTCGAAAAATCGTAAAATCGAAATGTCCTGTCGTAAGAAAAAAAATGGGAGAAGAGGAATAAATATTTTTTATTTAACGTCTTTCTTCATTTTGATGACTTTATCATATTTTATCATACTAATTTCTACTCTACCTTCCCAGAGTTCATTCTCCAGGGAACTCCATTTAAACTATTCCAACGGATTCCTTCCAATCTCTTTATTTTATGATCTCATTGGAAATCATATAAAGACAACTCTTATTTAATATAGCTATTTGTGCAAGTATTTTACGATTAAGAAGTAACTGTCTCTTGTACAGATTGTGTATAAATTTACTATAACTGAAGTATACTTTATTCTCGCGAATTACTGCATTTATCCGAGTGATCCACAACCGACGAAAATCTCTCTTTTGTCTACCTCTATCCCGATGAGCCGAAACCAAAGCTCTTATTTTCTGTTGAGTAATAGTACGAGTAAGTCTTGAATGAGCCCCTCGAAAGGTTGATGCAAATAAACGAATTTTTGTTCTACGTCTTCGAGCTATATACCCTCGTTTAATTCTGGTCATTGAATAAATGAAACTTTGATGAATAACTAATCGATTTCCTTTCTTTCAGTTATTCCCTTCCCGTATCCTAGTCTATTAATAACAAAACGGATTCTTCCAATGTATAAAATTTGAATTCCAATGGCTTTTGCTACTATAACCTTCCCGACCACAATTTTTTTTTTTTTTTCTAGGTGAAATGCCTAGAAAAAATTGTATTGATATTAGGTATCAAAAACACATAAAAGTAGTAAATATAAATGGATATAGTGGGTTCCATCGTTTCTATGGTTACTTCTTAAACGGTGAGGTCCTCTCTATACACCGGAGCCCTTCTTTCATTTAATCAATGTTATTGTTAACTTGTACAGTTCACACTCTTTGGCTCTACCCATAATTATCCAGTACGAGGTCTTTCACAATGAGATCTACTTATACAGTAACGGTATTTAATTATGAAGATTAGCTGAGTAGCTGACCCTGTTAGTCCGTTCTTGCAAGAGTAAGGCATAATTTTTCTGCTTTTTAAAATAGTATTTCCCCTGCTTAATGGATATCATTTGCTATCAATGGAGAATTCTTTCTCATCTTAAATTTAAAACGGAGTTGATTGGATTTGCACCAACGGAAACCATACATTTGATACCACAATAGAAGGATAGATCTTTTTGATTTTTAGATATTGAATGGAGTTCTTCCATTCTAGTCTATTCACTGGTACTGATCGTTGATACTGGATCAATTGTTTTCTTTCTTTTGTCCTAGCCCATGATCTGAACGAGTCGCACATACACCCTAGTACATGTTCCTCGTCGCTGAGGACATCCCCCAAGAGCGGGGGATTTCGTGACATTTCTGATTGGCTGTCTTGTGTTTCTAATAAGTTGTTTAATAGTTGGCATATTGAATCATATACATAATGGGCTGGTTTAGATCGATCTTAACCGGATGATTATGAATTATTTTATTTCTATATTAATAGATTAATGAATAGAATATTAAATCCGGTAAGAAGATAAAATCTCAAATCACCAATTCGTCTGAAATTTTTGTTATTTTTTCTTTTTTATTCAGTCGCTACAAGATCAACAATTCCATGAGCTTGGGCTTCTGTTGCTGACATAAAAACATCTCTTTCCATATCTTCGGATACAACCCATAAGGGTTTGCCTGTCCTTTGTACATAAACCCTTGTGACGGTTTCGCGCAGCTTCAAAAGTTCTTCCGCTTCCAAGATAAATTCTCCCGTCTGTGCCTCATAAAAAGAACTAGCAGGTTGATGGATCATTACCCTGATGATATAACATAATAAATGTTTATTCTATCTCGCATGATGATAAGGTGAAGAGATAAAGAATAATAAAATATATAATTGAACAACCGTACAGGCATCTTTTACGCATTGCATACGGCTCTATAATGGAATTCGTTTTTACCTTACTTAAATATCAAATAAATTAAATATAGGGTCTATCAGACTCGGGTTGGTAAATGATCCAATAACCACCCTTCTTTTTGTTTTTGGAGTAGTTCAAAAATACTATGATGGCTCCGTTGCTTTATATATTTATTTCGTCTGTTATTTAGCAATCCCAAAGTTTCTTTTTTTTTTTTTTCAAATAAAAAAACAAGATTTTTTTTATTTTCATATTCTTTCATAACCTAAATATTGTTAAGAGCCTCCCGGCGTGAAAACAAAAAAGTTTGTGACGCTGAAATAGGCCTCCCGATAGATTAGATAAAATCGGAAATACCTTTTATCTCATACTACTCTTTCGATACATAATTTAAGGGTTAAAAAAATTTATCATATCGAATTCGAAGTGCCATGCTATTATTACTTAATATTCATATTTCATATAGCGCGAAGGCATAGTCTTCTTTTTTCTCTCAAATCAAATAAAAAACTCATTGGCGCCAAGCGTGAGGGAATGCTAGACGTTTGGTAATTTCTCCTCCGACCAGAATAAAAGATCCCATTGAAGCGGCTAATCCCATGCATATTGTCTGTATATCTGGTCGCACAAATTGCATAGTATCATAAATAGCTACTCCGGGTATTACCCATCCGCCAGGAGAATTTATAAACAAATATAGATCTTTGGTATCATCCTCTATACTGAGATATACCATAAGACCAATAAGTTGATTCGAGATCTCGCTATCAACCCCTTGGCCTAAAAAAAGTAATCGTTCTCGATAAAGTCGGTTGATTGGGATAAAGTTGTATCCCTTAGAAACCGTACATGCACCTTTTGATGCATACGGTTCAACAAAAATAACGAAAAAAAAAAAAAGAATCAATGTGTAGATGTAGATTCTAGCGCTTTCTTTTATTTATTTTTTTTTTTCATACCAGGCTTTTAACTTATAAAAAGGGGCTTTTCTTTCATTTTTCAAAAAAGATGGGTTTTGGCCTGTTTTGTTTATCTATAAAAAAAAATTACTAAATTTATCTAACTAACTTTTCATTGATGTATTGTTTCATCGAGATACAATCTCAATCGCGATGTAATTTTCTTGTTCCTGAATGGGCTTCTTCAATTTTTTTAGGTTTATGCTCTACTCCGAGTAAAGATCCGCCCGATTTGGATTTGCACATATATGACAAATGCCCCAATACCACGTCCTTTTGCTACGACTTCCTTTTTACAATTTATTTCATGTCTTACAACAGATATTCAATGCATTCATCATATTACTCGATTGATTAACAGTTTGAGATCACTTCTATTATAAATATATAAAGAAATAGAATATGATAGAAATAGTAATCATAAATAGATTTTTTACCGGTTTTTTTCTAAACGGAGCCTGGATACTTCATTTTATTGGCCTAACCAAGATAACCATAAATTATTCTAATTGATAATATTAATCTGTATACCCTCCCGAAAAAATGGATCTAATTGAACTTCACGCTCCAAATTTTTGATAATTCAATCAATCTTTCTTGGGCGAAGGGGAGGATATCTCGATCGGGGAAGAGAATGGGGAAATACCATATGACCCAATATATCTGACAAGTCGCACTATACGTCAATCCACAATGCATCTTCCTCTCCAGGACTTCGAAAAGGTACTCTTGGAACACCAATAGGCATTAAATAAAAGAAAAATTAAGTACTATATCTCACTTTGATGTGAAAGCGTAACAATGGATTTAGTGTCCTACTAATATTGGCCTTTATCATATTTTATCCATAGATTGACTAAGTTTATAAAAAAAGATAAAGATAAAGAAGACAAAATGAATAAAGGAAAATTGTTACAAATAAGTCCTTTGAATGATGAACAAATATATATATGCATTCACTCATATAAAATGGTATCAACTCCCCTACCATTGCGTATTGGTACTTATCGGGTGTAGAATAGATCTGCTTCTTTTTGTTCCTACGAACAAAATAGTTTCATTATTACTAAAAGTAATTGAAAAGAATCAAACAAATCAAACAAATATTAATTCTTTCCCCAAGATAATCCACTAAAAAGAGGGTCCACAGCAGAGTTTTTTCCAATGCAATAAAGTTACATTGTGTCTATTTTTCATTGATAAAGGGGTATTTCCATGGGTTTGCCTTGGTATCGTGTTCATACCGTCGTATTGAATGATCCCGGTCGTTTGATTTCTGTCCATATAATGCATACAGCTCTGGTTGCTGGTTGGGCCGGTTCGATGGCTCTATACGAATTAGCAGTTTTTGATCCTTCTGATCCTGTTCTTGATCCAATGTGGAGACAGGGTATGTTCGTTATACCCTTCATGACTCGTTTAGGAATAACCAATTCATGGGGCGGTTGGAGTATCACAGGGGGTACTGTAACGAATCCGGGTATTTGGAGTTACGAAGGTGTGGCCGGGGCACATATTGTGTTTTCGGGCTTGTGCTTTTTGGCAGCTATCTGGCATTGGGTGTATTGGGATCTAGAAATATTTACTGATGAACGTACAGGAAAACCCTCTTTGGATTTGCCTAAGATCTTTGGAATTCATTTATTTCTATCAGGGGTGGCTTGCTTTGGTTTTGGTGCATTTCATGTAACAGGATTGTATGGTCCTGGAATATGGGTGTCCGATCCTTATGGACTAACTGGAAGGGTACAATCCGTAAATCCAGCGTGGGGTGTGGAGGGTTTTGATCCTTTTGTTCCGGGAGGAATAGCCTCTCATCATATTGCAGCAGGGACCTTGGGCATATTGGCGGGTCTATTCCATCTTAGTGTACGTCCACCTCAACGCCTATACAAAGGATTACGTATGGGAAATATTGAAACCGTCCTTTCCAGTAGTATTGCTGCTGTCTTTTTTGCCGCTTTTGTAGTTGCTGGAACTATGTGGTATGGTTCAGCAACTACCCCGATTGAATTATTTGGTCCCACTCGTTATCAATGGGATCAAGGATACTTCCAACAAGAAATATATCGAAGAATTGGTGCTGGGTTGGCTGAAAATCAAAGTTTATCTGAAGCTTGGTCTAAAATTCCCGAAAAACTAGCTTTTTATGATTACATCGGCAATAATCCGGCAAAGGGGGGGTTATTCAGAGCGGGCTCAATGGACAACGGGGATGGAATAGCTGTTGGGTGGTTAGGACATCCTATCTTTAGAGATAAAGAGGGGCGCGAACTTTTTGTACGTCGTATGCCTACTTTTTTTGAAACATTTCCGGTTGTTTTGGTAGACGGAGACGGAATTGTTAGAGCCGATGTTCCTTTTAGAAGGGCGGAATCTAAATATAGTGTCGAACAAGTAGGTGTAACTGTCGAGTTCTATGGCGGCGAACTCAACGGAGTCAGTTATAGCGATCCCGCTACTGTGAAAAAATATGCTAGACGTGCTCAATTGGGTGAGATTTTTGAATTAGATCGTGCTACTTTGAAATCCGATGGTGTTTTTCGTAGCAGTCCACGGGGTTGGTTTACTTTTGGACATGCTTCGTTTGCTTTGCTCTTCTTCTTCGGACACATTTGGCATGGTGCTAGAACCTTGTTTCGAGATGTTTTTGCTGGTATTGATCCAGATTTAGATGCTCAAGTGGAATTTGGAACATTCCAAAAACTTGGAGATCCAACTACAAGAAGACAAGTAGTCTGATACAATATGCTTTGTTACTTGTTACTTTTCATTTTTATTTTCTTTTTGTGATTTTTAGATGGGGTACCAGATAAATCTTGATTTGAATCACTGCCTTTTCTTTGACTCTTGTTCTTTATTTATCCGGGAGACGATCCCAAATAAACAGGTATGGAAGCTATAATTGTAAACCACGATCGAATCTATGGAAGCATTGGTTTATACATTCCTTTTAGTCTCAACTCTAGGAATAATTTTTTTCGCTATCTTTTTTCGAGACCCGCCTAAAGTTCCAACTAAAAAGTAAAAAGGTGAAATGATTTGTCATTATCTGAATTGAAGTACGGATCCTCCCAATATTGGGAGGATCCGTACTTCAACTAGTCCCCGTGTTCCTCGAATGGATCTCTTAGTTGTTGAGAGGGTTGCCCAAAAGCAGTATATAAGGCGTACCCAGTAAAACTTACAAGTAAACCAGATAAAAAGATGGCAACTAGGGTTGCTGTTTCCATGATTATATAGTTTTAAGACATTATAAAGTTTTAAGACCACAATGGATCTATGATAAGATCATTTATTTACAACGGAATGGTATACAAAGTCAACAGATCTTACTGAATATAAAATATTATGGCTACACAAACCGTTGAAGGTAGTTCTAGATCTGGCCGCCCAAAACGAACTAATGCGGGGAGTTTATTGAAACCATTGAATTCAGAATATGGTAAAGTAGCTCCTGGGTGGGGAACTACTCCTTTGATGGGTCTCGCAATGGCTCTATTCGCGATATTCCTATCTATTATTTTGGAGATTTATAATTCTTCCATTTTACTGGATGGAATTTCAATGAATTAGATTCCCAAGAACCATTAACTGGCTTTTTCAATACAAAGTGAAGCGTTTAGGTTTCTGATTTTTATCCCATTCTATTTTGGTAGTTTGACCGTGGAATTTCTTTGTTTCTGTATTTCCGGAATATGAGTGTGTGACTTGGTATAAATGATCCTATGGATAATACAGAGAATGGGTCTGTCATCTTGATAGAGATGGTTTTACTTCGTCGGATATTCATTCTAGTATCTGGAGCACGGAATATATGAAATAGATTACTATTAGAACTATGATTCATACTTAATAGTCAGACCTCGTGTCCGGACTTCAAAAAATTTTTTCAAAGAGTTAGAAGTTATAAATAGAAATATTTTGATTCTTTCAAAATTTCGTTTATGCTTATTTTGATCAAAGGACAAAACAAAGGTTTCTTTGGTTTGGATTTTTAGTCATTATATCTATTCATTGAATAAGTGATGATCCAATGGTTCTTACTCAGGGAATTTTGGGACTTAGACTTAGTTTGAAAGGGTTTTATTGAATCATCGTGGTTTTAGTATGAATCTGAGGTTTTAATCAATTCATAGGGTCTTAACAAGAGAATTCCTATCAATAATAAAGAAAACAGCAGTAAAGCCGCATTACACATAAATAACACCAAAGAAAATAGGTAAATAGAAGATTCAAGAGGCCTATAACGATCAATATATAGACGAATGAGCCGACTTGATTTTTTGGCATTATAACCACAAAGAAGAGCTTTCGGATTTTTATTCTTTAGTATCTTCAAAAAAAAATTGAATCATAAATCATAGAATTAAAAAATTTCAAACTTTATATTACACACATCCGTTAGAACTAGTATTTGGGTGTTTCTGTTTGAGCCGTACGAGATGAAATTTTCATATACGGTTCTCCGGGGGGGTCCCCTTGATTTACCTATCTCAATAAAATCTATGATTGGTTCGAAGAACGTCTTGAGATTCAGGCAATTGCCGATGATATAACTAGTAAATATGTTCCTCCTCACGTCAACATATTTTATTGTCTAGGGGGAATTACGCTTACTTGTTTTTTAGTACAAGTAGCTACCGGGTTTGCTATGACTTTTTATTATCGTCCGACCGTTACGGAGGCCTTTGCTTCTGTTCAATATATAATGACTGAAGCTAATTTTGGTTGGTTAATCCGATCAGTTCATCGATGGTCGGCAAGTATGATGGTCCTAATGATGATCCTGCACGTATTTCGCGTGTATCTCACCGGCGGCTTTAAAAAACCTCGTGAATTGACTTGGGTTACAGGTGTGGTTTTGGGTGTATTGACCGCATCTTTTGGTGTAACTGGTTATTCCTTACCTCGGGACCAAATTGGTTATTGGGCAGTAAAAATTGTAACAGGCGTACCAGACGCTATTCCTGTAATAGGCTCGCCTCTGGTAGAGTTATTACGCGGAAGTGCTAGTGTAGGACAATCCACTTTGACTCGTTTTTATAGTTTACACACTTTTGTATTACCTCTTCTTACCGCCGTATTTATGTTAATGCACTTCCCAATGATACGTAAGCAAGGTATTTCTGGTCCTTTATAAAGAATATATACCATCTTGTAATCAATCATCTATCACTTGGGGTAGGAACACTAGTATTTCATTGCTACAAATATGGATTATTGAAAAAAAAATAAGACATGTATTGGGATATTTC